AAATAAAAAAAACTTTTTTGCTTGAACGAGTGATTATCCAATTGATTTGGCAATAACGAAAGGATTACTAGTAATACCGGCTGCTCTCACTAAAGTACATATACATATGGGTATCGATATATCACACTCGCAGCTCTGTTACAACACGCCAATTCTAATCGAAATTGAAAGGGTTAGAATGAAATCATAAAAATATGTATACTTTATTTTATTATGGTATTTACTTGGGATTGTAGTTCAATTGGTCAGAGCACCGCCCTGTCAAGGCGGAAGCTGCGGGTTCGAGCCCCGTCAGTCCCGACGAATCCAAATCCAATAAAAAACTATATCAATTCATCTCTCTATTTTTTGTGAAAAGAAGTCCAAATAACATAATTTCATTCCCAACAGCGATCCCTCTTCTTTTTTTCTTCTTCGTTTCACATTTATCATCAACCAAATGGGGGAATTTCCATTTCTTCGACTAGTACCGATTCGATTGATGGGAGAGAGGCCTATGTGGATTAGTACAATTATTATATTATTAGCATCAGATTCAGGATTCCACGGGATACCGTACTGTACTGGGTCTGGCTTTTTCAATTACTCCCGATCTGTGAAATATGAAATAGAGTAGAGTATTGTATGTTTCCCGGGAGTACATACATAAATGGAATTTGTACAATATAAAATAAATTGAACATAGTTACTGTGTATAGAATAGTATAGAATACTTTTTTTTTTAAGATTCAAATAAAAGTATATCCTTTTCGGGCCCTATTTTGTGTAACCTCAATTTCAAATTTTACTAATTTGAAATAATCTATCTCATTCAAATTTCGCATTGAGCTTTTGATATATGCGTCCCATTACTAATCCAATGAAAGAGGATATTCAAAAAATAAAGATCAAACAAGGATCACTTTTTTATTAGCTCCTTCCTTTTTTTTCATTGAGCTTCTATTGTTTGTTGGGGTTTGTTTAGAACCAATGGTAAGTGGAAAGGCGGTTAGATGATACTTCATCAGATGATTGTACAAAGAGGGCGGTAGGTTATAGAAAAGAAAGAATGGAAAAGAATGATAAATAAATAAAGGAATTATTGATTGTATCGGGAATCAAATTTTGAGTTCAGTATGGATAAAAGATCGTCCTATGTTATACTATTCAATTCTTGACGATGAATCGATTTGATAGCTCCGATATTGTTATTCATGATATTGATCCGATTCGATATCATCGAGATGTAATGCATCCCATTGAATTTACAGGCGAAAGATTTATTATCTCTATGGGATTAACTCCCGAGTTATTGCGAATTAAAGAAAAATTAAACAATGAGATTATGGAAGTAAATATTCTCGCATTTATTGCTACTGCACTGTTTATTCTAGTTCCTACTGCTTTTTTACTTATAATATACGTAAAAACAGTCAGCCAAGGTGATTAATTTGAATTAAACTTGATTTTTTATTTCTTATCAATAATTGCAGAGAAGAAAAGGATAAAAATTTCGCGTCTTAAATGAAATGGGCAGACTAGAATCAGTCGCATTCTATGAGATACGATAGTATGGTAGAAAGATTCAGATATTTCTTTCTACCATACTATCTAGTATTGTTATTGTAGTGTATAAAGTTGTATTGTAATGCGGGTTAATTTAATATAGATATAGATTAATATAGATCAATCTACAATAGTATCATCATATTCCTTTTCTATATATATAGAAATCTATTTAATTACGTATATAATTTAATTACGTATATAATATATATAGTGATAATGTATATTATATAGTATCCCATTTCTATTTCTTTGCTTTATCTATTTGTATTTAATTTGTGTTGATTTCAATTAAATTAATTTGAAATAATCGAAAGCGACTTTTACGATTAGAATTCCTAGATTTCTGATTATTTTCAATATGAATCCCGATCGAAAGAATCAATGACTTCTTCGGATTTCGAAAAGGATTAGTAAAACCCGTCGACTTTTAACGTTTGAACCATGATATGAAATGGGTTCAATAAAACAAGCAAAACATAAATAAAATTTCGAAAATAGTAAAACTAAAACAAGCGGCGCAATATGTGACTCGCCCAAGACAATATTTTAGGATGTGCAGTATCTCGTTGGACAACTACTATGTTGTTTCCCAATGTGTATCCACGTAATGGAATAACCGAATTGTTTTCTCTTTGATCTTTGAACAGTAAAGAGGTAAACAAAATAAAAAAAAAGTTCCGTTCTTCCTCATGGTCCATATCTAACTTTGGTAAGAGTCAGTTCATCGAAATAGAAAATTTATGAAGAATTCAGTTGGAATAAATTTCCTACCATTTGTATTCCTTTTACTTTTTTTACTTTCAAAATACGAACACGGAAATAATTGAAATATTTCTTTGATTGAAAGAGTATTCTTCATATATATTTATTATTCATAGAATACATTACTCAACTAAAATCCAAGAGAATTTCGAAATGAAGATATTTTTCATTTCTATTTCAATTTAAAAAT